ATTTACTTACGATACTTAATTGACATTCATAAAAAAGATCTAATGAATTATGAGTTCAATACATCCTGCTTAGCAGAAAGACGGATATTCCTTGCTCATTATCAGACAATCACTTATTCACAAACCCCGTGTGGGGCTAGTAGTTTTGATTTCCCATCTTCTGGGAAACCCTTTTCGCTCCGCTTAGCCCTACCCCCTCCTAGGGGTATTTTAGTGATAGGTTCTATAGGAACTGGAAGATCCTATTTGGTCAAATACCTAGCGACAAACTCTTATGTTCCTTTCATTACAGTATTTCTGAATAAGTTCCTGGATAACCATCCTAAGGGTTTTCGTATTGATGATAGTGAAGAGAAAATTTTTGATGATAGAGAGGGCACCATTTACAGTCTTTTACCTAGTAACGATAGTCAGGATGGTTACTATAGTTACGATAGTGATGATAGTGACGATTTCGACCGTGACCTTGATAGGGAGCTGAAGTTTATAACTATGAAGGATGTGCTACCTAGGGATATGATTCCGGAAATAGACCGATTTTTTATCACCCTTCAATTCGAATTAGCAAAAGCAATGTCTCCTTGCATAATTTGGATTCCAAACATTCATGATCTGGATATGAATGAGTCGAATGACTTATCCCTCGGTCTATTAGTGAACTATCTCTCCAGGGATTGTGAAAGATGTTCCACTAGAAATATCCTTGTTATTGCTTCGACTCATATTCCCCAAAAAGTCGATCCCGCTCTAATCGCTCCGAATAAATTAAATACATGCATTAAGATACGAAGGCTTCTTATTCCACAACAACGAAAGCACTTTTTCACTCTTTCATATACTAGGGGATTTCACTTGGAAAAGGAAATGTTCCATACTAATGGATTCGGGTCCATAACTATGGGTTCCAATGTACGAGATCTTGTAGCACTTACCAACGAGGCCCTATCGATTAGTATTATACAAAAGAAATCTATTATAGACACGAATATAATTAGATCTGCTCTTCATAGACAAACTTGGGATTTGCGATCTCAGATAAGATCGGTTCAGGATCATGGGATCCTTTTCTATCAGGTAGGACGGGCTGTTTCACAAAATGTACTTCTAAGTAATGGCTCCATAGATCCTATATCTATCTATATGAAGAAGAAATCTTGTAACGAAGGGGATTCTTATTTGTACAAATGGTACTTCGAACTTGGAACAAGCATGAAGAAATTAACGATACTTCTTTATCTTTTGAGTTGTTCTGCCGGATCGGTCGCTCAAGATCTTTGGTCTATACCGGGACCTAATGAAAAAAATGGGATCACTTCTTATAGACTCGTTGAGAATGATTCTGATCTAGTTCATGGCCTATTAGAAGTAGAAGGCGCTCTGGTGGGATCCTCACGGACAGAAAAAGATTGCAGTCAGTTTGATAATGATCGAGTTACATTGCTTCTTCGGCCCGAACCAAGGAATCCCTTAACTATGATTCAAAATGGATCTTGTTCTATCGTTGATCAGAGATTTCTCTATGAAAAATATGAATCGGAGTTTGAAGAAGGGGAAGGAGTCCTCGACCCGCAACAGATAGAGGAGGATTTATTCAATCACATAGTTTGGGCTCCTAGAATATGGCGCCCTTGGGGCTTTCTATTTGATTGTATTGAACGGCCCAATGAATTGGGATTTCCCTATTGGGAAAGGTCATTTCGGGACAAGCAGATCATTTATGATGAAGAGGATGAGCTTCAAGAGAATGATTCGGAGTTCTTGCAGGGTGGAACCATGCAGTACCAGACACAAGATAGATCTTCCAAAGAACAAGGCGTTTTTCGAATAAGCCAATTCATTTGGGAACCCGCGGATCCACTCTTTTTGCTATTCCAAGATGATCCTTTTGTCTCCGTGTTTTCACATCGAGAATTCGTTGCAGATGAAGAAATATCAAGCGTACTTCTTACTTCCCAAACACAAAAAGATTATTGGAAATATATAAATAAACGCTGGTTTATCAAGAATCCGCACGAAAAGCATTTCGAATTGTTGATTCATCGCCAGAGATGGCTTAGAACCAATAGTTCATTATCGAATGGGTTTTTCCGTTCTAATACTCTATCCGAGAGTTATCAATATTTATCAAATCTGTTCCTATCTAACGGAACACTATTGGATCAAATGACAAAGACATTGTTGAGAAAACGATGGCTTTTCCCGGACGAGATGGTTGTTTCTATCTGTTCCAATAACGAATCGTTGGTTTAACTGAATAACTAAATAAAATAGATACTTTCTTTCTCTTCGTCTCAAATCGATATCGGGGATCTTCTCAATTGAAAGATCCCCGATATCAATAATACACATTCGAGTTGACTGAGCCTAACTCTAATTGTTTTGTTCTGAAGCAAACAAAGAGATCCACGGGGTGATTTGTCCTATTCAGATATTCACGACCCATAAGTGTTGAAGCATATACTCGGGGGGGTGCAGGGCGGACGATTTCAAAATAGAGATT